TAGTATAGGAACTGGTAGTGGAATGAAAGGTATAATCCATGAATATTGATATGTATATTCCATAAAACAACCTTGTTTTATTCTTAATTAATTGTTTCTGAATCACCGGCTCTTATCTCTTTTTTTTATATTTATATATAAATATATTTAATTTAATAAAAAATTGTATTGAATTTTTGTTATTATTAATTTCATATTCATATATTATATTAATTAGAAATTAATATTTATTAATTCTATTTAATATAATATAAAGTTAGATCTTTCTCAAGATCCCATAACTTGATCCCCAAAAATGAATTATTTGTGGTTTTGGTTGAAATTTGGATAATCATTAACTAATTCATCATCGAGCTGATTGAGTGTCTTTTTTGGAATAGAAAAAATTTCTATATGCCAGGAAAGCCCATGATATTTTACACTTTTCTTCCCATAGCATAGCGAAGAAAGATACTTTAAATCAATTTAAATCAAAAGGTTAAATTACTACTGATTAACTAAGAATTTCATTTGCATTTTCACTTGACCGGTTTAATATAAAAAAGATTCAAATAATTAAGGACTGGGGTTTGAAACCTTTCGATCTCTTTTTTATCCGTATATATATGTATAAATAGAGCACCACAATAATAGATCGGGATATTTAAAAAAGCCTTTAGAATTTTGTGTTCCATTTTGATCCACCGGAAAAACAAAGAAAAATGGAAATTGTTTGCAGAATAGATGTCTTTCACATCCAACTCTAGAAATGAATAACTTGTTTTTTAAATTTTCATGGCAGTTCCAAAAAAACGCACTTCTATATCAAAAAAACGTATTCGCAAAAATATTTGGAAAAAAAAGGCATATTGGGCAGCGCTGAAAGCTTTTTCGTTAGCGAAGTCTCTTTCTACTGGAAATTCAAAAAGTTTTTTTGTACGACAAATAGATAATAAAAACCCAGATTAAATAATATTAATCTGAAAATAGTACTTTTTTGTTTGAAATTGAAAAAAAAAAGATAGAAGGTTTCACTCCTTATTAATATTAATTTAATCTAGTTTTTTATTTCCGAATGGGGAGTCTGACTTTCCCCATCATCCATTTCCTTGTGACACTAATGTACAATAATATAAGAAAAAATTTGAAAATGCGAAAGAACCTTTTTTTTAGTTATATGCTTAGATTGGGGTCATATTTATTTAGTTAGAAGATTTACATTTTAATTTTAGTAGAGCATAAACTTAAACTACGAAAACAAACTAAAAAAATGACACCCAAAATTCGATAATAAATATTTGTATTGGACCCTTTCAATGCATGTTTCTATTGAATATTGAAACGGAAATGCTTTTTTCTCTTTTTTTCTCATTACTTGCAATTAAAATATCGAATTGAATCCTTCAATCTCGACGATTAATCTAATAATAGATTATTATTATTTCAAATACGCCGGCCGCTATGGTGAAATCGGTAGACACGCTGCTCTTAGGAAGCAGTGCTAGAGCATCTCGGTTCGAGTCCGAGTGGCGGCATGTCATCTTCTAAAAGAGATACAATAAGGCCTATAATGAATTCAATTCTGAATTTGAATTCCGTATATAAGATATAAGGTACCTCCCCTTTTTTTAATTATGATATTTTCTACTCTAGAACATATATTAACTCATATATCCTTTTCGATCGTTTCAATTGTAATTACAATTTATTTGATAACCTTATCAGTCGATGAAATCATAGGACTATATGATTCGTCAGAAAAAGGAACGATAGCTACTTTTTTATGTATGACAGGATTATTAGTCACCCGTTGGGCTTATTCGGGCCATTTTCCTTTAAGTAATTTATATGAATCGTTAATTTTTCTGTCATGGAGTTTCTCCATTATTCATATGGTTCCTTATTTTAAAAAATATCAAAATTATTTAAGCACAATAACCTCGCCAAGTACTATTTTTACCCAAGGCTTTGTTACTTCAGGTCTTTTAACTGAAATGCAGCAATCAGAAATATTAGTACCTGCTCTCCAATCCCAATGGTTAATGATGCACGTAAGTATGATGGTATTGGGCTATGCTGCTCTTTTATGTGGATCATTATTATCAGTAGCGCTCTTAGTCATTACATTTCGAAAAGTTCGAAGAATTGTTAGTAAAAACAACAATTTTTTAAATAATTCATTTTCCTTTGGAACGATCCAATATATGAATGAACGAAGCAAGGGTTTACTAAGCACTTCGCTTGGTTCTTCTAGAAATTATTACAAGGCTCAACTGATTCAACAATTAGATCATTGGAGTTCGCGTATTATTAGTTTAGGATTTCTCTTTTTAACCATAGGTATTCTTTCAGGAGCAGTATGGGCTAATGAGGCATGGGGATCCTATTGGAATTGGGATCCAAAAGAAACTTGGGCATTTATTACTTGGACCATGTTTGCAATTTATTTACATACTCGAACAAATAAAAATGCGGAAGCGGAAAGTGTAAATTCCGCAATTGTGGCTTTTATGGGCTTTATTATTATTTGGATATGCTATTTTGGGGTCAATTTATTAGGAATAGGCTTACATAGCTATGGTTCATTTAATTTACATTAAGATCTAATATATATAAATATAAATCAAAACGAAATACAAAAAATAAATAGAATATTGAATTAAAATTTTTTAAATAAAATCAAAAATGAAAATATATATAGAAGTAATGTAATAATATAAGAATAAGATAAGAAAACTTCGTGTAAGGTGCACGAACCATTTGAATCAAGTAGTGTAGTGATTCAAATGGTTCTCACAAAGACCAAACGGATTTGGTTCCAATTCCTTTTTTTATTTTTCTTGAAAACTATCGAGAAAAATAATTAGATATAATAGCTTCCACTTTATCAACTGATAATGAAAGAACGAAATCCGGATAAATCCCAATACCAATTATTGGTAGAAGGAGAGAGATCGAAACAAATAACTCTCGCGGACCAGAATCAAAGAAATAAGAGTTTGGAACATTAAATAGCTTGTATCCATAGAACATTTGGCGTAACATAGATAATGAATAAATAGGAGTTAATATCATTCCAATTGCCATTAAAAAAGTAATGAGTATTTTTGGCATTAAAAGATACTTTTGACTCGTAATTATTCCAAAAAATACTAATAATTCGGCAACAAAACCACTCAGGCCCGGTAATGCAAGGGAAGCCATCGATAAGATACTGAACATCGTAAATAGTTTTGGAAGGGGGATAGCCATTCCACCCATTTCATCGAGATAAAGAAGGCGTATTCTATCATAACTCGTTCCGGCCAAGAAAAAAAGAGCCGCACCAATAAATCCATGAGAGATTATTTGTAAAATGGCTCCATTAAGTCCCGTATCGTTTATAGATCCAATTCCAATGATTATGAAACCCATATGAGATATAGAGGAATAGGCTATTCTTTTTTTTAAATTACGTTGACCAGGAGATGTTAAAGCTGCATAGATTATTTGTATTGCACCTACTATAATCAGCCAGGGAGAAAATAGGCAATGAGCATGAGGTAATAATTCCATATTGATCCGAACCAACCCATAAGCTCCCATTTTTAATAAGATTCCAGCTAGAAGCATACACGTACTATAATGTCCCTCCCCATGCGTATCTGGTAACCATGTATGCAAGGGTATAATCGGCAATTTGACAGCAAAAGCAATAAGAAATCCAATATAGAATATTATTTCGAGTGCCACAGGATACGATTGATTAGCTAATGTTTCAAAATTGAGTGTTGGTTCATTGGAACCATATAAACCAATACCCAGAACTCCTATTAATAGAAAAATAGAACCCCCCGCAGTGTACAAAATGAACTTTGTAGCGGAATAGAGACGTTTCTTTCCCCCCCACATGGCTAGAAGTAGATAAACGGGAATTAATTCTAGCTCCCACATTATGAAAAAAAGTAAAAGGTCGCGAGAAGAAAATGATCCTATTTGACCGCTGTACATTGCTAACATTAAAAAATGGAATAATCGGGCGTCTCGAGTAACTGGCCAAGCCGCTAAAGTAGCTAAAGTGGTAATAAATCCCGTCAATAAAATGGGTCCTATAGAAAGTCCATCTATTCCCAATCTCCAATAAAAATCAAAAAAATGGATCCATTTATAATCCTCTGCTAGTTGGGTTAATGGATCGTCCAATTGGAAATGGTAACAGAATGTATAGGTTGTTAAAAGAAGTTCTAAAATACATATACATAAAGTATACCATTTCATTACCTTATTACCTCTATGAGGTAGGAAGAAAATGAAAGAACCCATCAATATCGGAAAAACTAAAATTATGGTTAACCAAGGAAAATAATTCGTGGTAAAGACAAGATACACTTGGACCAAAAAACCCCGCACTCAAAAATAGATTTTGTCTTTTTGAGTGCGGGGTTTTGTCGGTAAAAAAAGAAACTGTATTCAAAATGTATTTAAGTGGTTTTTTCTGGAACGTATTAATAAGCTAGACCCATACTTCGAGTTGTTTCATGCCATAAATAAACTCGAACGCTCAAAAAATCCGTTGGACAAGCGGATTCACATCTCTTACAACCGACACAGTCCTCTGTTCTTGGAGCAGAAGCAATTTGCTTAGCTTTACACCCATCCCAAGGTATCATTTCTAATACATCTGTTGGGCAGGCGCGGACACATTGAGTACATCCTATGCAGGTATCATAAATCTTTACTGAATGCGACATTGGATCTATAAAATTTGGAATGTCATAAACTTTCGATCTAGTAAACTTATAAATGAATCATATATTTAGACACCAGACGAATCAATGATTTTACCAGAGTTTTTCACATCAATCAAATTCTGGATCGACTCAAGAGATTGAGCCAAGATACTTTAATTTCTTACCCTTTGTCATATCTACGTAGCATATACGCTAATTTATATTCATGCTAGTTGAATTTCAATTGCTGAAGAGTCTAATTTCTATAATTGATACTACTCATTTATTCAATAAATTTGATTGATTGATACG